GTGAACCTATGAGAAATACTTATTATTAGTTTCTTTCTCTTCTATCTCGCATTTATCTAGTTTCTTTAGTTATTCACTAGAGCAATTATGATCTGGAAGTCGATCCAGGGCAAGTGTTCGGATCTATTATGACATAGCCTCAAGGCGCTCAATGGACCTTTATGGTCTGGGTTTTGAATTAATGCAAAAACAATTTTTTGTGCAACCTAGTATCTTTTTATAAAAAAAAAAGTTTCTAGCTGAGACTGCTTTATTTTATGTTTTACTTATGTTTTACTTTCCATAAGACATATTACTATTACTTTATTCCAAATCAGGCGAGAGGTCGCTAGTCATTACTAAGATAGATTCCAGGGTCTATTCTCTATTTTAGGCATTCAAAGGTATCTTTTTTTTTTTTTTTTTTTATTCATTTTAATAACAGAAAATTCAAATAGAAAATATAGAAAATTCTCTACTGTTTATATCTGTGTAGCGTTTATTCCTATGAAATACCAGACGAAAAGGGACGATCTTAGAGGGGGTATAATGAAATTCATGAAATTCTTTGATTGGTTCTTCCCAGAGAACCAATCAGTTTTATTTGACTGTATAGGGATAACAAAGAATTAATTATAACAAATTTATTAATAAATTTGTTATAATTAATTTTCTATATTTTTATATATTATATTATTCTTTTTATTTTCTCTATTTATTTTTATTATTATATTTGAATTTTTTTCTATATTTATTAGAATTTATTAGAATAGAAATAATATATTTTCTAAATAGATTAAATAGATTATATATTTTTCTATTTGAATATATTTCTAGTTTTTTTTCTATTTCTATATTTTATATATAAATCGAATAGAAATAGAATATATAAGCATAAGCAAGAAATAGAAAACTATACCAAATGCTAAAAAAAATACTAAACCTAAAAAAAAAAAAAAATAACTAATAAATAAATACTAAAATATAAATATATTATACTAAATATAAATATAAAGAGAGCGCTCTTATCTTATTCGAAACGCCTTGTGATCTTCAACCAATTCTGCGCTTCAATATAATTTCCGGGAGTAAGCGCTATGGCTTGTTTCCAATACTCCGCGGCTTGATCGAACCAAGCCTCCGCAATTTCAGAATCTTCCTGCCGAATGGCCTGTTCTCCTCGGTTAGAATAGGCGAGCAAATTCCTTCCATTAGAACCGTACTTGAGAGTTTCCTACCTCATACGGCTCAGCAGTCAATTCTTTTGGTGTCCCATTTTTTTCTCGAGTTAACCAAAAAAGGTTAATTCCATGAGTTTCAAACTTTAATTTTAATTAATAAAAATAATCCGTTTTATCTTTTCTCCCACCTTCAGAAGAATAAAGCGTAGGCATTCGACTATCGTTATAATTTTCTGAAAGATAACTATCTCGGTTTTATTTATATTATAGAATCTTTGAAAAAGACCTTCCCTCATAAGAAAGACTTACTATCTTTGGGATCTGATGCTACACCGCTGCTCAATACTTTAGGGGATCGACTCTGTTACATAAGTTGATTCCTAACTTATGTCTCATATTCATATTATGAGATAAGTAAGCAGTTCTTATTGTATCGGCCAAAAATCTCGCTAATTGATCTTTACGGTGCTTCCTCTATCAATTGGATCTGTTATCCATAGAAATAAGTATCTAGGCATATTTTTTTGTTCATATTTTGACTTCTATGAAGTTACTTTCTTTGCTACAGCTGATAAAAATCGTTATTTTGGACGATGCATATGTAGAAAGCCTATATTCTAGTCAATTTCTAGTAAATTTCGTTCTTTTTTGTTTTTTTCTATAGTGGAGATAGTCGCACGTAATGACAGATCACGGCCATATTATTTAAAGCTTGTGGTAAGAAAGGGTTTCGTTCTAGTGCCCGGAAATAATATTCCAAAGCTTTTGTGTGTTCTCCGTTACTTGTGTGAATAAGGCCTATATTATATAGTATATAACTTCGATCATAGGGATCAATTTCTAGCCGCATAGCTTCATAATAATTCTGTAAAGCTTCTGCATAATTTCCTTCGGATTGAGCAGACATTCGTTACGGTCGTCATTCAATTCAAAGAATCTCCGTTCCAGAACCGTACATGAGATTCTTACCTCATACGGCTCCTCCCTTATGTGCATAATGAAAATAATACATAGAATACAAAATGAGTAAAATATTCTCATTATGAACTGAGCGGGGCTAGTGTTTGTACAAGAAATCTCTAGCCAACCTTCCTGCAAAAGATTTTTTCTTAACATCAAGCATGCGGATACTAGATAAAAATATTAAGTTAACTCCAACAATTTCTTTGTCCTCAATCTTCCTTAATCTCTAGGAATTAGTCACTTCAACAGTCTTCGATGGTTATACGGGTATCCAAAGTACGAACGAGATGGATGTTTGTTGTCCCAACCATTCTTCTTAGTTCCGATCCCAAAAAAGAAAAAAAGGAGATAATTTCTAACAAAGCTTTCATGTTGTT